CCATATAATTATCACTATAAATAAGAACCATAATTCCAACAGTAGTGATTAACATTGACATAATAGAAGTAAGTGGATCGATCAAGTAGCCGAATTCTAAAGAAAAATCATTATCGAGGGTCCAAGACCATACATATTGATAGATAGAACTGCTTTTTATTTGCTGAATAGACAGATTAGTTGAAAAAATCATGACTATACTTAACAATAAAATACTCGAAAAAGCCCACATACGACGGAGATTTTTTGTTGCTGTCGGAAAAAGAAGAAGTCCCACTCCTATTAATATAGGAACTGGAAGTGGAAGGAAAGGTATGATCCACGCATATTGATATGTCTGTTCCATAAAAAAAGTTTTTTAATTCTTAATTAATATTAATTGTTTCCGATTCACCGGATCTTACCTCTTTTTGAAAGGAGTCAATAAAAAAATAAAGATATGCACTAACTTAATAACTTAAATAGAAATAGAATTTTTGAATTTTTATTTCTTTTTATACTTATTCTTTAGAAGTTTCTGCTAAATACTTCAAATATTCAAATCAAGAAGTTACAATTGGTCAAATCATATGAAAAAAGCAGATTAATTACTAGTCTCCTTCGAACTTTCAAATTCAAGTTAAATTAGGCATATTTTTCGCGAATTTGACAAGTTACTAAAAAAAAAAAGAATATTCTTTTTTTTTAGTAATAAAAATAGTTTATGCGATTTTCCCATATCTTTCACGCATCTTATGTATTCTTTTTGATTTTTAGAATCAAAAATATTATCTAGAAAAGAAATACATAATGAATTGGCAAAGCGCAAATTTCTTTTGAACAATAGATGTCTTTCACATCCAGCTATACCAATGAGTAATCTCTTAATTTTTATTTAAATGGCAGTTCCAAAAAAACGTACTTCTGCATCAAAAAAGCGTATTCGTAAAAATTTTTGGAAAAGGAAGGGGTATTGGGCAGCGTTAAAAGCGTTTTCCTTAGGGAAATCTATTTCTACCGGGAATTCCAAAAGTTTTTTTGTGCAACAAACAAATAAAATAAGTAATAAAACATAACATGTTACAATAATCTGAATCGGCTTGACTCAAAAATTGACTCATTTCGTTTCGAAAATAAAATTCCCGCTTTCCATTCCCTGTTGAGTTAATCAATAGGAAATGGAATTTGTTTCGCTCTTAGAATTAGAATAAGGATTTTTCTCTTTACCGTACTGAATTCAAAAAAAAAAAAAGAATCCTTTTTTTTTGAAAACATAAGATACGTAATTGTCTTTTTAGTATATTTTCTCATTTCCAAGGTGGGGAGTATTATTTTCCCCATCAGCCTGTTTCTTACAATAATATAAGCAATAATATAAGATAAGGTTTTCTTTTTTCTCTAGATCCACGTTTTCTCTATAGAAAGGCGAGTAAAAAATCAAAATCATTGAAACTAATTGATTAAAATTCTAAACCTTTTTGTGCAACTTTCTTCTTTTTGGATTTTCTATGAATTCCTATATAGACTCCCATATATTTATTGCCATCAATCCACTCAAAAACACTTAACAAATTTTTTTGGATAAATATGTGTCAATTTTTACTGATCCAAAATTTTTTTGTTCATTGATAAAATGGATTTTTTGGTTTCGATGTTTGAAATCAAATAAATCAAAAACAGTTCATTAAAACAAAACAAAAATGTTTTTTTTTGGGGGGGGGGGGGTTCTATCCCTTAATTCATAGTTGGACTATCTAGTTTTCCAAGAGTTCAAGTCCAGGAGAGTCTAAAATACACACTAAAACTAAGACCCTAAATTCAAATAATGAACCTTCAAATACCTATTTGAACGAATTTTTATTCATCAATTTGAATCTTTCCTAAAAAAATATTGCAACAATTTAATTCTTAAATCTAGACGATTGCTTATTCATAGGGTATTATGAATTCAAGACAAGCCGCTATGGTGAAATTGGTAGACACGCTGCTCTTAGGAAGCAGTGCTAGAGCATCTCGGTTCGAGTCCGAGTGGCGGCATGTCATCTCCTAAAAAAAGTAAATAGATCCTATAATGAATTCAATTTCCGATTTCCTTTTTATAATTATGGGACTCCTTAAAAAAAATTTATGATATTTTCAACTTTAGAGCATATATTAACTCATATTTCTTTTTCGATTGTTTCAATTGTAATTACAATTCATTTCATAACTTTTTTAGTCGATGAAATCGTAAAACTATATGATTCATCCGAAAAGGGGATGATAATGACTTTTTCCTGTATAACAGGATTATTAGTTACTCGTTGGGTTTATTCGGGACATTTTCCACTAAGTGATTTATATGAATCATTAATCTTCCTTTCATGGAGTTTTTCCCTGATTCATATAGTCCCGTATTTCAAAAAAAATCAAAATCTTCTAAGCACAATAATTGGACCAAGTGCTATTTTTACCCAGGGCTTTGCTACTTCAGGTCTTTTAACTGAAATACACGAATCCAAAATATTAGTACCTGCTCTCC